GAAAAAATAATATCAATAATATCATCGAATATTTAAAAAGAAATTCAAAATAATCATGTCGACCTCGTAAGTTATGCTATTTATTGATAGCGCAAAGATAAAAAATCAAAGTATTTTGGCTCTAGTTCATAAACCAAGTCAGAACAAAATGGATTCAAAAACTCTGGAAACTCATTGATTCGTCTAATATCAAAATATATTTTAGCTCTTTTTCAATTTGAAATTTAGTAGATCGAAAATTGATGCCCTTCAAAAATGTATAGATCCAATGTCACATTCAGTCAAAATTTATGATACATGTATTGGATGTACTCAATGTGTTCGAGCCTGCCCCACAGATGTGTTAGAAATGATACCTTGGGACGGATGTAAAGCAAAACAAATTGCTTCGGCTCCAAGAACAGAGGATTGTGTCGGTTGTAAGAGGTGTGAATCCGCTTGTCCAACAGATTTCTTGAGTGTTCGGGTTTATTTATGGCATGAAACAACTCGAAGCATGGGTCTAGCTTATTAATATCTTACTTAAAACTCTCCTTGAATTCATCTGATTTGTTTTACCGAGAAAACCCGTGCGAAAAAAAAATTTTTGCGCACGGGTTTTCTGGCCCAAGTGTATTTTGCTTTTACCACGAATGATTTTCCTTGGTTAACAATAATTGTATTTTTCCCAATAGCTGCGGGTTCTTTCATTTTTTTTCTTCCTCATAGAGGAAATAAGGTAATTAGGTGGTATACTATTTGTATATGTATTTTAGAACTGCTTCTACTAACCTATGTATTCTGTTATCATTTCCAATCAGATGATCCATTAATCCAACTAGTGGAAGATTATAAATGGATTAATTTTTTTGATTTCCATTGGAAATTAGGAATAGATGGACTTTCTATAGGACCCATTTTACTAACGGGATTTATCACTACTTTAGCTACGTTAGCAGCCTGGCCTCTTACTCGGGATTCTCGATTATTCCATTTTTTGCTATTAGCAATGTATAGCGCTCAAATAGGGCCGTTTTCTTCTCAGGACCTTTTACTTTTTTTCATCATGTGGGAGTTAGAATTAATTCCGGTTTATCTCCTTCTATCCATGTGGGGAGGAAAGAAACGGATGTATTCGGCAACGAAATTTATTTTGTACACGGCGGGAGGTTCTGTTTTTCTATTAATGGGAGTTATGGGTCTTGGGTTATATGGTTCTAATGAACCAACATTAGATTTTGAAATCTCAATTAATCGACCGTATCCCGTGGTCTTGGAAATAATATTATATATTGGATTTTTTATTTCGTTTGCTGTCAAATCGCCGATTCTACCTCTACATACATGGTTACCTGATACCCACGGCGAAGCTCATTACAGTACTTGTATGCTTTTAGCCGGAATCTTATTAAAAATGGGCGCATATGGATTGATTCGGATTAATATGGAATTATTATCTCACGCTCATTCTATATTTTCTCCCTGGTTGATGATACTAGGCACAATACAAATAATCTATGCAGCTTTAACTTCTTCCGGACAACGTAATTTTAAAAAAAGAATAGCCTATTCTTCTGTGTCTCATATGGGTTTGATACTTATAGGAATGGGTTCTATAACCGACGCAGGACTCAACGGATCCATTTTACAAATAATTTCTCACGGATTTATTGGGGCAGCACTTTTTTTCTTGGCAGGAACAAGTTATGATAGAATACGTCTTGTTTATCTCGACGAGATGGGCGGCGTAGCTATCTCACTGCCAAAAATATTTACGATGTTCAGTAGCTTTTCGATGGGCTCCCTTGCATTACCAGGTATGAGTGGTTTTGTTGCAGAATTCCTCGTATTATGGGGACTAATTACCAGTCAAAAATATCTTTTAATGCCCAAAATTCTACTGACTTTTGTAATGGCAATTGGAATGGTATTAACGCCTATTTATTCATTATCTATGTCACGCCAGATGTTCTATGGATCCAAGTTTTGGAATGCTCCTAATTCTTATCTTTTTGATTTTGGGCCGCGCGAGTTGTTTGTTTCAATCGCTATCTTTCTACCTATAATAGGGATAGGAATCTACCCAGATTTTGTTCTTTCACTCTCAGTTGAGAAGGTTGAAGTTATTTTAGCTAGTTTTTTATAGAGATTTTCCTAAAGCAAAATTCGATAATTTTTAACAGCTTGTTGTAGAATGGAAAAATGCTTTTTCCATTATTTAAAATAAAAGTGAAAAAAAAATGAATTTTCATTTTAACCCGATATGCGCGGTCTTTGCAAAAACCGCGCGAATCACTACACTACTGGGACTGGATTCACGCAGTTCGTTACATTTTATAGACAACTCTAGTTAGTTTGTATTCGTAAGAAGCTTCCGTGACTTTAGCTCGACGTTAATGTAAATGAACCATAACTATGTAGCCCGATTCCTAATAGATTAACTCCAAAATAGCATATCCAAATTATAAGAAAACCTAGAGCCGCCACCAGTGCGGAATTTTCACCCGTGAAAATTTTTTTTGTTCGAGTATGTAAATAAATAGCGAATATCATCCAAGTAATAAAGGCCCAAATTTCTTTTGGGTCCCAACTCCAATATGATCCCCAGGCTTCATTAGCCCAGACTGCTCCTGAAAGAATACCTATAGTTAAAAAAAGAAATCCTAGACTAATCACACGATAACTCCAAAAATCCAACTGTTGAATTAATTGGGTCTTGTAATAATTCTTACCAGAAAAAACAGAAGGATTTTTTAAACTAGTACTTCTTTCATAGCTGTATTGGATTTTGTCAAATGAAAATGACTCCAGTAATTTGAACAACCGATTACTTTTGTTGCGAAATGTAAAGACTAGAAGTGCGGCGGAGAATAATGATCCACATAGAAGAGCGGCATAGCTCAATACCATCATACTTACGTGCATTATTAACCACTCAGATTGGAGCGCAGGGACTAATATTGCAGGTTTCTGTATTTCACTTAAAAGACTTGAAGTAGCAAAGCCTTGAGTAAAAATAGTACTTGAGGCGGTTATTGCGCTTAAATTTTGATTTTGTTTGAAATAAGCGACTATATGAATAAGGGAAAAACTCCACGAAAGAAAGATTAATGATTCGTATAAATCACTTAGTGGAAAATGGCCGGAATAAATCCAACGAGTAACTAATAATCCTGTTAAACACAAAAAGGTACTCATTAGGCCTTTTTCTGATAACTCATATGGTTTTATGAGTTCAGTGACCAATAGGTTTAGCAACCGAATTAAAATTAAAATGGAAACAATTGAAAAGGAAATATGAGCTAATATATGCTCTAAGATTGAAAATATCATAAAAAAAAAAAAAAAAAGAGTAATCCCGTAATTTAATTAATAAATGAAACGAGGGAATTTTATTCATTATTCATTATAAGATCTATTGGCTCTTGTTTAGAAGCCGGCCTGCCGCTACTCGGACTCGAACCGAGATGCTCTAGCACTGCTTCCTAAGAGCAGCGTGTCTACCGATTTCACCATAGCGGCTTTTCGAACCCATAATAGGCTATTTAGATTGAATCGTCAAGAGTGAAAGCGTCAATTCACTAAAAAATTTTTGGAATAACAATTCAAATTCATAAATACCAATTAGTTCAAAGATCAATTTGAAGGTTCATATTTTCTTTTAGTTCTGATTTTCTTCATCTATAGGAGTTTAATCTTGTTTATGTTCTTCGAGAATCGAACTCTTCTAACTAGATAGTTCTAGCCTTTAGCTAGGGATAAAAGTCAAAAAAAGGTTTTTTTGGAATGAATTAGTTCGCATTTAACTTATTTCAGAAATTTAAAACAACAAAATGCATTTTCTCAATGAACAGAAAAAAAACCTTTTTCTATTTTTCCCAAGTAAGACCTTGTTCGTATATAATATCCCAACAGTTTTCGTCGTTTTTTGGTTGAGCTGAAATGAAAAATATCTGGGAATAGTCATTCCGAGAAAAACGAAGTCAGAAAGTTCTACAAGTTTTAAAAATTGAATCAATGAGTTTCTCTCCTTTTTTTTCTTCTATCGATAGTCTGTAGATATCTAGATAAATACAATTTCTTTTTATTAGCATGTGAATTATGACAAAGAGGTTGATGGGGAAACTAAGCCTCCCCACCAACAAAATGAAAAAATAGAGTCCTAAAGAACGGTAAAACCTTGTTTTTTCTTATTGTATGTTTTTCTTAGAATTTGCTACATTTTAAAATTCTTAATGTCCCATTTTTACAGATCAAAATCACAAACCGGAGTCTAGTTCATATTGATTAGTTCAAACTAATAGAGAGTGGAAATTGAGAATTTGATAGTAACAGTGAACTGCACCCATTTTCGAGTCAACTCGATTCAGATTATTACAACATTTTAGGACTGATTTGCTTGTCGCAGAAAAAAACTTTTTGATTTGCCAGTAGAAAGAGATTTTCCTAATGACAAAGCTTTTAACGCCGATGAATATCCCTTTCTTTTCCAAATAGTTTGACGAATACGCTTTTTTGATCTAGAAGTGCGTTTTTTTGGAACTGCCATTTCAAAATTAAGAGGTTACTCATTGTGATAGTTGGATGTGAAAGACATCTATTGTTCAAAAGACTCCTTAGTTACTATTCATTATCTAGTTTTTCTCTTAGTCGTTTCATCACAAAGAAATCGAACTATATAAAAATTGTAGAAAAAATTACTAAAAATTGTTTTCTTCAAAAAGGTCTTTTCTACTCTAGACGGCTTCTAAGAACAACTAAGTTGGATGGATTAGGAGTACTTTTATTTATCGTTCTTTCTCAGATATTTCTATAATCAGCTACGATCTATAAATCTAATTCGTAGACCTAAAAAAAAATGACGAGTTCTTAAGCCGATGACATTAGGGAAGTCCACGAGTCATATCAGAATCAAGTACTTTTGCGCGTAATTCCTTATACTTGCTATACGAAAAACCTTTTTTAGAAAAGTTTCTATTTGTATTTTGGCTCTTTTCCTAAATAAATTCGTATATTTTCCAAATACAACTAGATTTTCAATAAATAAAGATTCTCTTTTTTGCGGAACTTGGTTCTATTATTTGACCAAGTCTAACTTCTTGAGTTGCATATTTAAACTATTTCGAAAAAACTCCGAAGAAGTACGCGTATCAAATGCTAAATTTTTCTTTACGTTAATTTTTTTAGTTAGTGCATATTTGGATTTTTTTATTGACCCCTTTTGAAAGGGGTGGGGTCCTGTTAATCGAAAGCAATAAATTAACAGGTAAAAACTTTTATTTTTTATGGAACAGACATATCAATATGCATGGATAATACCCTTCCTTCCACTCTCAGTTCCTATATTAATCGGGGTGGGACTTCTTCTTTTTCCGTCGGCAACAAAAAGTCTTCGTCGTATGTGGGCTTTTCAAAGTGTTTTAGTCTTAAGTATAGTCATGATTTTCTCGATAAATTTCTCTATTCAGCAACAAAATAGCAGTGCTACCTATCAATATGTCTGGGCTTGGATTATCAATAATGATTTTTCTTTAGAATTTGGCTACTTAATCGATCCGCTTACTTCTATTATGTCAATATTAATCACTACTATTGGAATTTTGGTTCTTATTTATAGTGATAATTATATGTTTCATGATCGTGGATATTTGAGATTTTTTGCTTATATGAGTTTTTTCAGTACTTCCATGTTGGGATTAGTTACTAGTTCAAATTTGATCCAAATTTATATTTTTTGGGAATTAGTAGGAATGTGTTCGTATCTATTAATAGGATTTTGGTTCACACGCCCTCTTGCAGCAAATGCTTGTCAAAAAGCGTTTGTAACTAATCGTGTTGGGGATTTTGGTTTATTATTGGGAATTTTAGGTTTTTATTGGATAACAGGGAGTTTTGAATTTCGGGATTTTTTCCAAATATTCACGAACTTGATTTCTAATAATGAGTTAAATTTTTTATTTGTTACGTTGTGCGCTGTTTTATTATTTTCGGGTGCAATTTCGAAATCCGCACAATTCCCCCTTCATGTATGGTTACCAGATGCGATGGAAGGGCCGACTCCTATTTCGGCTCTTATCCATGCCGCTACTATGGTCGCCGCGGGCATTTTCCTTGTAGCTCGACTTTTGCCTCTTTTCATTATTATACCTCACATAATGAATTTCATATCTTTAATAGGGATAATAACAATATTTTTCGGAGCTACTTTAGCGCTTGCGCAAAAAGACATTAAGAGGGGTTTAGCCTATTCCACAATGTCTCAATTGGGTTATATGATGTTAGCTCTAGGTATGGGGTCTTCTCGAAGTGCTCTATTTCATTTGATTACTCATGCTTATTCGAAAGCCTTATTGTTTTTGGGATCTGGTTCTGTTATTCATTCAATGCAAACTATTGTGGGCTATTCTCCAAATAAAAGTCAAAATATGGTCTTTATGGGAGGTTTAACAAAACATGTACCAATTACCAAAATTGCTTTTTTATTAGGTACACTTTCTCTTTGTGGTATTCCACCCCTTGCTTGTTTTTGGTCCAAAGATGAAATTCTTAATGATAGTTGGTTATATTCAGCAATTTTTGCAATAATAGCTTGGGCTGCGGCGGGATTAACCGCATTTTATATGTTTCGGATCTATTTACTTACTTTTGAAGGCCATTTAAATGCTCATTTCCAAAATTTCAGTGGAAAAAAAAATATTTCCCTCTATTCAATATCTCTATGGGGTAAAGACGGTTTTAAAGTCCGTAACAAAAACTTTCCTTTGTTAACGTTATTAATAATTAAGAAAAAAAAAACGGCTTCTTTTTCACCGAAGATCGATCGAATTGATGAGAATGCAAGACAGAGAAGCCAACCTTTTCTTACTATTTCTCGTTTTGGCAATAAGAAAAGTTTTGCATATCCTTATGAATCGGAGAATACCATATTATTTCCTATCCTTATATTAGTTTTATTTACTTTGTTTGTTGGATTCATAGGAATTCCCTTTAATGGCGTCGATTTGGATATTTTATCCAAATGGTTAACCCCCTCTATAAATCTTTTACATCACAATTCGAATAATTTAACAGATTGGTCGGAATTTGCAAAAGATGCAGTCTTCTCAGTCAGTCTCGCCTATCTTGGAATACTTATAGCATTTTTTTTATATAAGCCTCCGTATTCATCTTCAAAAAATTTTGATTTAATTAATTCATTGATTAAAACAAATCTTAAGAGCATTTTTTCTGACAAGATAAAAAATGGGATATATGCTTGGTCCTCTAATCGTGGTTATATAGACGCCTTTTATGAAACATACTTTACAAGGATGCTGCGAAGAGTGTCTGAATTCACTCATTTTTTTGAGAGACGAATAGTTGATGGACTTACGAATGGAGTTGGTCTTATGAGTTTCTTTGTAGGAGAGGCTATCAAATCTATCGGCGGCGGACGCATTTCTTCTTATCTTTTCTTGTATTCTTCTTACGTTTCAATTTTTTTATTAATTTACTATTTATTATCTAGAAAATAAAATTTTC